GCAATTTGAATCAGTATCGAATCGAAAGGACGTGCTAAAGAATTTTTTTTCTTTCTTTCCTTTACCTCATTGATGTAAAATAATGCTCTATATTAATTGAAAATTCTTACAATAATGAAAGGTATTCCCACAATTTAACAATTTAAGTAGATGCGCGAGATCTAGAAATTTCCTTTTCGTAGTTGTAGAAATTGTGTTTTTTTTGTTGGAATCCTTTTTCAAATTGGTTAATCGTTCAGTAACAAATAAGAGTAGTAGAGCGTATTCGATGAAAGAAAGCGAAGAAAGAATAAAATAATTGGAATCCATGGTTGTGGTGTATTGTTGCATTGGATCTCGATCCAAATTTTGATCTAGCTCCAAGGATGAGGCTTTATTTAAAAATATGGAAAGAAAAATTGTAAAAACTCAAAAGGATAATGGAAATTACTAGTTTTATAATCTAGTTGGACAAAAAAAGATTTTTTCTAGTGATCATGTGATAGCTTTTTCTTCGCATTCATTCAAAATATTATGGGAATGAACCTATTACTGAATTTAATGAATTAAACTGAATGAAATTAAGGTCAAAAAAAGTCTGACTTATTTATAAGCTCACTGTTCACTCTAAAATAGAAAATCAATTCGATGCAATTCAAAAATCGAAGAAATGATCAAAACAAAATCAAAATGATTTTTCAATTGTATTCCATAATCATTTTATTCACAAGTAAAAATTCAAAAAAGAGTTTCATTTTTGCATGAAGTTACACGATCCGGTTCGTATTATTAGTTTATGCTCAATGAATCGGTTGATAGGAATCGCAAGATGGATAAATGTTACAAATGATGAATCAATTTCGTCTTATATGCCTGTCACTTTATCTTTGTTCGTGCCATATCATATATAATGATAGATGAATCAAAAACTTTCAATTGAACTTATTCTTTCAATTGGTATTTTATTGGTATTTTTGTCTAGCCTCCTATTTTACAAAAATCGAAATTTAGGTAAATGCTTTCTAAACATATGTATAAAAAGAACATATTTCATTTAGCTCCTTCATGCTTACTATAACTAGTTATTTCGGTTTTTTACTAGTGGTTTTAACTATAACTTCAGCTCTATTTATTAGTCTGAGCAAGATACGACTTATTTGAAATTTTTAGTTGAAAGAAAGAATTCCTAAAAGAAATCTTTCTATCAGACTTGGTGTATTCTATAGTTACTTACTGCGTAAATTCTTGGTCATTGAGATTCATGTCAATTCGGATTAATATTAATATTTAGGTATAGAATTAATATTTAGGTATAGATATTACCTCTTTTTTTTCTCCTTTTCACAAAATTGAAATGATTGAAGTTTTTCTATTTGGAATCGTGTTAGGTCTAATTCCTATTACTTTGGCTGGATTATTCGTAACTGCATATTTACAATACAGGCGGGGTGATCAGTTAGATCTTTGATTAATTAAGATTTCTTTTTTTTGATTGACCTCCTCCTTTCTTTAACTTTAATCCACACACAGGAGGTCAAATCTTGATTGCTGTGCAAGTGAATGAATCTATTTCATTCTAATTCGATCTACGAAGAAAAAGCACGCTCTGTAGGATTTGAACCTACGACATCGGGTTTTGGAGACCCACGTTCTACCAAACTGAACTAAGAGCGCTTTTCTTATCAGAATAAAATAAGACTGTAAAGAAAAGGATTCTTTTTGTAACCCTAATCCATTTTGTCTGCATATACTATTATATAGTTATAGTTTCAAAAAAATGAAAGATTCCGCCCAATTTGAATTGATCTCAGTTGATTCCTCGTTACTGCTCAAAGGAGCAGTAATAGGTAGGGATGACAGGATTTGAACCCGTGACATTTTGTACCCAAAACAAACGCGCTACCAAGCTGCGCCACATCCCTTACAATTGTTCTACAGTGTTCTTGTATTGTAGAGAATTCCTGTCTTGTTTTCCACATCCTTAGTTTCTCCATTGATATACCCAAATTTTCTGCCCATTTCGTATTTTTGGTTTCATTTAAGATATAATAAGAAAAGTCAAAAACTTATTATCATATTCTTACTTATTATCATATAATATATTAATAAAATAATATTAATAAAATAATATATTAAGAAAAGTCAAAAACTTCATTCTATATATTATATACGAAATACAGAACCCATTGTCAAAAAATGGAGTATTTTTCGGAAATACTCGAGATACATTTTTTCTCTTTGTTTTAAGAAAAACAAAAAAAAAAAAGAAAATCTTAGGAATCATTGTACATTTAAATTTGAATTAGGGATTCCGTGTACAACTCTAAGTGGTCCTTAACTACATATCTATCTGATCATATATGCATTATCTTTATGTATTATAATAAATAAAATAAAAGATAAATAAAAGAAGGAGGGTTTTCAATGCGAGATCTAAAAACATATCTCTCTGTGGCACCAGTCCTAAGTACGCTATGGTTCGGGGCTTTAGCAGGTCTATTGATAGAGATTAATCGTTTTTTCCCGGATGCTTTGACATTTTCCCTTTAGTTATTGACGTGGTAAGGAATGAAGAAGATTAGAGATATAATCAAATATCTGTGACTACTCCCCCTTTTTTTTCTCTTCTCTCCTCCCTTATTCTAATTCTAAAAAAGGGAGGAAAGAGAAAGAATCAAAGTGGATCCAACATCTGCGAGACTCAGGTTCAAGTTCGAATTCATTTTCTATATTTTATTTATATATTAAAATAAATTTAATATATTATTTATATAAATAAAATTAAATGAATTAATGAATATTCATTATAGGGGAATGGGGGAATGGGGGAATGGGGTAGAGTCAAAAATGTGGATCTAGGGCAAGAATACAAGAACAAGATCTTTCACGGAAATGTCGTACTTCAACAGTTTACATCAATTACATAAATAATAGTTACATCAATTACATAAATAATAGTTTAGAGTTTAGTTTGAATATTTTATTGAATAGTTTAAATACTCTATATTAGTATTTCTAAAATACTCTATTTCCAATTTTTATTTATTAGTCGTATTTAGACGTGTTTTACGTAGAGGAATTTTCTGAGTTGGTCTTTCGTTTCGATAGACTTTTTTGGGGGTTTGGGTTTGATTCCAGCTTTCTATTTTGTTTCTAAATTATATTCAATTATATGTTAATTAGAAAAAAATTAGAAACAAAATTGATTTCATTATAAAAAAAATCATGATATTGAGAAAATGGATTGTTAGGACTCTATAGTGAGCTTTTCCATGAGTTTCGTACATTTGGATCATTATAAGTGGTCACTTCGTTTTATGTTGCTGGTTTACATCCCCGTTCTCCTTATGCAGGCTTGGAGAGATTATGACGTTTCTAGGGATTTCAAGTCAGTAGCTTTTACTTAATCTTAATTTTTTTGAATATGGATGTTCTTTTTGAATTGGAGGAATTGGATTCTTTTAGATAAGAAAGCTCCGTAAGAAAGCTTTAGGTATGTAACTTCTATTCTTCCTTCCTTTCCTTTTCTTCGTTTCGAAACGAAGATATAAGAATTGAGTCAATCCAAAATCTAAAGGAGGTTCATTCATGGCCAAGGGGAAAGATGCGCCGCGAGTAAAGGTTATTTTGGAATGTACCGGTTGTGTCCGGAACGCGGCATCAAGGGGCGTTTCCAGATATATTACTCAAAAGAACCGTCACAATACGCCTAATCAATTAGAATTGAGAAAATTCTGTCCCTATTGTTACAAACATATGATTCATGAGGAAATCAAAATAAATAAATAATAAAAATAAATAATAAATAAATAGATCGAACCAAGTATGTCTTAGCCCTTCAAGGCTGTCAAGGAAAAGAGGAGATGAATATGACAATCTATTTCTATTTTAGAATATATATATATTACATTGAAGATTACATTGAATTTTTGAAATTGAAATATATATTTTCAATTTGAATTGAAATATTCAATATGAATAATATTAATTAATTCTATTCTATTTTCTATTTAAATAGAATAGAAAATCCAAAAATCCTATATTTATTTTGGGTTAAAATGAATTACAATTAAGAAAAAAATAGGATTTTGGGATAAGAAATAAACTAAACAAAAAAACACAAAAAAACCATGGAAAAATCCAAGCGACCACTTATTAAAAAAAAAAAAAAGCGACCTTTTCATAAAAAAAAGCGATCTTTTCGTAGGCGTAGGTCCCCGATTAAATCGGGAGATGAAATTTTTTTTATAAACACGAGTTTACTGAATCGATTTATTAGTCAACGAGGAAAAATATTATCTAGAAAAGTGACTAGATTGACCTTGAAACAACAACGATTAATGACTAGTGCTATAAAACAAGCTCGTATTTTATCTTTGTTACCTTTTGTCTTTGATGATAAACGAGTTCAAAAGAAAAAAAAGAAAGAATTTCAAAAGAAAAAAAAGAAAAAATTTCAAAAGAAAGAATTTCAAAGAACCAAGTCGACTGCTAGAACGACTAATGAGAAACAAACCAAGTCGAACGATAGAACTGCTGATCTTAGAACCAGAAAAAAATAGGCTTATTCTTTGTTCACTTGAATTAGAATTCCAATCAGAACCTAAAAGCAGATTGTTGTTTTGTTCGACAAACCGGGGAATCCATATTTTCTCATCGTGTCGTAAGAAAAAAAAACGAATCGGAAAAGATAAAATCTTTTTTTTATTGAATGTATTCATTCATTTTGACTACTTTAGCATATTTTCTCAAAGGAATTCCTACTCTACCTTCCCGGAGTTCATTTTCCGGGGAACTTCGTTTAAATTATTATGGTGGATTCTAATCCTACTTTTTTTATGATCTCGTTGGCAATCATATAAAGACAATTCCTATTTGATATAGCTATTTGTGCAAGTATTTTACGATTAAGAAGCAACTGGCTCTTGTATAGATCATTTATGAATTTACTATAATTATGGAATACTCCCTTTTCGCGAATTAATGCGTTTATCCGAGTGATCCACAAACGACGAAAATCT